TTTATATGAATCCTATTCGGTTGAGACCAAAAAAAAAAATGACATTCCCATAAATTTACAAGGTAATATTTCCATTTCTTCATCAGAAGAGGAGTTCCTTTTGAAGACAGAATTGATTTTCCTTGATATCTGAAATAATGGATGAAAATATCCTTGAACAACCAAAGGATGGTATGAAAATCATTACGAAAAACCACTAAAAAATGTTCTATTTTTCCAAAAAAATGTGTTCGATCAAGAAAAGTTCTAGAGGATGTTGATCGTAAATGAGAAGATTGTTTACGCAGAAAAACGAATATGGATTCCGACTCATATACATGAAAATTATATAGGAACAGAAAAAATCTTTGATTCTCTTTTGAAAAAAAGAAATTCATTTGATTTTTTTGAGTAATAAGAATATTCCAATGATGATACTCGTAGAGAAAGAGTCTCAATAAGTGCAAAAAGGGGACATCTTGTATCCAACAACGAAGGATTTGAACCAATAGTTCCAGATGGATAGGATGGGGTATTAGGATATCTAATACATGATTTAAATGTGATAATTTATCCTCTAAAAAAGGAAATATGGAATGAATTGATCGTAAATTAATAGATTTGACTATTTCTTTTTTACCTTCTAGGGAAGATACTAATCGCAGTGAGAATGGAATTTCCACAATGACTGCAAACCCCTCTGATATCATTTGAGAATCAAAAATTTTATTATACCCAACTAATTGATTTTGATTCGAATCATTAGCCAAAAAAATCAAATGCTTCTGTTGATACATTTGAGTAATTAAACGTTTAACAATTAGTAAACTATATTTATTGGCATAACTTAAATTTTCCATAGGCTCATAAGGAATCGATTTATTTAACCCATGATCATGAGCAAGTGCATAAATGTATTCCTGAAAGAGAAGTGGATATAGGAAGTCTCGTTCTCGAGATCTATCTATCTTTAAATATCCTTGTAATTCCTCCATTTAAAATTAGATTTGAACCAAAGATGGGGATTTCTTGGGCCATCAAATGATACGAAACATAGTACGATACAGCCAAAACAAGGTATCCGGGCATATAGTAAAAAAAAAAAAATAGATACCTTGGAGATGATTAATCAACGGATTCTCTCTTTTTCCATCCAATTGGGTTTTGTTCGTTATAAAATACCGAGATAGTTAGAAATCCTTTATTTTTGCAACCCGATCGCTCTTTTGACTTTAGAATAAATTTTGTTTCTCAATATACTGTTTCTTCTACACATTCGTCTCCACTCAAGGATATAGTTAATAGTTAGGATTCATAAAAAAAGTGGAGAATCCACTTTTAAGGTTATGAAATAACCTTTTCCCGCACCAGGGACTAATATATTTCTAACGTATAATTAGATCGGGTAATTATTCGAATTAAGAACAGAAGCTCGTTGCTTTTTTTTTGTTTCCCTATAATTTGAGCTTTTCGGCTCTATCCATTTATTCACTCGATCCAAGCATGAATTGGTTTTTTTGTACCGCTCTAAGAATTAAAACTCTAAGAATACAAACAAGATTTTGTACCGATCCCGTAAGGATTAAGCACTCTTATCTTAGAGTTATTCGTTTATACGACATGCTGTTTTTTCCATTCATTCCCTCTCAGGATCAGTCGTGGTCTTACAAACTCTACCAATGGTATGGACGAATCCGTTGCTTCATCCAAATGTGTAAAAAATTCTAGCCGCACTTAAAAGCCGAGTACTCTACCGTTGAGTTAGCAACCCAAAAATTTCATTATGACGTGTAGATACGATCGGAAAAAAAAGGAAAAATAGATTTTTCCTTTTTTTTTATTCAGAAGAGACTTCTTGTGTTGTGTCAATCGAATCCACGGAACCCATCACTTACATGAAGTTAAGTAAAAAAGAAAAACTTATAGGTCGTGGATAATGTAGATCTATTTATCCATGATCAATTATATTTGATCAATACACTATTGTCAATATGAGCGTCGAGAAAAGAAATTCAAAGAATCCCATAATAAGGACTTTTGTTGGATTGGCACTTCATAGATAACCTACATAGAGAATATAAAGAGAATAAAAAAAGTGTAAATGTAGAAAAGAAATAAGGAAGAATAAAATCTCGAGTTTATTCAATATTCATAAAGGTACATTTATAATTATATTATCCCATATGATCTCATATTACTTTACTATATTTATATATTATTATATATATATATAATAGATTAGATTAGAATATTAGATATATAAAATCAATATGAATAGAACAAAAAAATGGGGAAAGGAGGAGGGGAATAGTGAAGAAAAAATGACACAAAGCTAGCCTAGGGGCACCCCTTCTTTCTTTTTAATTTTTTTGTAATTAACGCGAAGTTCCTTAAGTATCTCTGGCTTCTTTGAAATATAATGAATGGTTCCCGTAGGTTGAGCTCCTTTTTCAAGTAAATTTTTCAAGTAAATATAGAATAGCGAGAACGTTTGAATAAGTTTGATTCTTTATTGGATCGTAAAAACCCACTTTCCGAAGATCTCTTCCTTCTCTTCGGGATCGAACATCAATTGCAACGATTCGATAGATAGCTTATTGGGATAGATATAGATGAACAATTCCTCCCTTAGAAACGTATAGGAGGCTTTTTCCTCGTACGGCTTGAGAAAGAATGATTCAAATTTAATAATTATACTCTACTTATAGTTATAGTATATATATATAGTCATAGTATATATAGTAGCAAATAGATCCATAAAATCATCAAACCAATTCAATTAAACTATGACAATGATTTTAGTCGTTTTTTATTCTTCCTTCCCGAAAAAACCGAAAAGAAAAAATAATTCGTATTTATAACTCAAGTTGGACAATTCTCAAAGAGTTCAAAGGAAAAAACCCGATGGCATTTCATTTATTGAGCTGTCTCTAACCAATTTTTTTGTCTCGTTTAGAATCAATTTTTTTAATTTTTAATTACTTATTCTGCTTCTGCTCAAATTGTGGAGACAATTGAAAATGGCGTTTTCTTCTTCCGGGATCGTTTATCTTTGTTTTGAATCATTGGGTTTAGACATTACTTGATCCTTAATCGTTTCAAAAAGGCCTTTTGTGATTTATTGACTATCGAAGAATCATACGAACGATTGATTCCCGCGCGATACACTTTTGATCGAAATAGTTTTTCCAATTTCAACAAAAGTTTCAAATCCAAAAGGGGATTTTGTTAGAATTGAATCTTTTCAATTTCTATATCGAAGATATGCTTACGAAGTTGTTCCGACTTATTGATTAAGGAAACACAAATCATCATAAACATAATATATTGAATTTATTTTCCAATTGAATCATCAATGATTTCACCCAGCTACATAAAAAAAAACAAAGAATAAAATGATAACAAAGTAATGGATGTAATAAAGTAAAGTCAATAGAATGTATAAAACAACCCTCTGATACAATCATTACATGGATTTACAATTCTAAACTAGAACCCAATGCGAAATCAAAAAAATTAGGTAAAAAAAATACATCTGTTACATATTGAACTTTCTTTTTTTGTTAATTTGTTAATAAGATCCGGAGGACAGACATCCATATTCAAATTTATACCACCCATTGCGGATTAACTCCCATCTACTGACAAATTTTATGGGTCTCATGAGTCCTAAATAAAAAAGGAAGGTCCTCTTACGGTATGCTGGACAATCTTGTATAAGTGAAAAGACAAACAGATACATATTTTTTTTTACCCAAAACAAGTTTGTTTTGGGAGTCTTAATCCCAGTGATGCAATTAAATTAGTACCAAAGCCCCCTACCTACTGTTTAGAATTCAGCATCAAGATAGAATTAGTACCCTATTTTCTTTAGAGATAAGAATATAAAAGAAATAAGGAATATGGGGCTTTCACATTTCGATTCAGAATGCAGGATTGATAATTCAAATAAAATAAATAGATATAGGACGTAAAGTTTTTCTAAGTAACTAACTTCAATATGAAGTTGAGCAAGACATGCCACTGAACATCCTATTTTATTTTTTTTATTTATTAGAAATTTTACATTGATCCATATTCCTATCCTATCCAGGATCACAAATAGATTCTGTATGTCATCGGTACTCGGATTTGGTTTGTGAGAAAGAAAGTCAAAGATATGATTCTTTTCTGAGTCATTTTAATTATAATATAAATCATAAACAAGGAACTAGAACTATTAAATAAACATTACACTCTTAAACTAAAGAGAAGATTTTTAAAAGAACAAAAAAATCTTTATGAATTGGACGGCTCTGGGACGGAAGGATTCGAACCTCCGAGTCGCGGGACCAAAACCCGTTGCCTTACCACTTGGCCACGCCCCATTGAAATTTCTATTCAACACTAATAAACACTAATATAGGTATTAGTTGTTCGTCAATTCCCGCCCAAATATCTATGGAATCCATTAGATTGTTACTAAGATTTGACACGTGTAGTTGTAAAATAAAACTGAATTTATTGATCATTACATAGAATTCAATTAAGATATTGTATGAAAATACGATTCCTTCTATTTTCGTTTGAGAATAGAAGGATTTTTGATTGGGTTAGTCAAAGAAAAAGAAGGATTTTTTGGTCTATTTGAACTTTCTTCATTTTTACCTTATATCGATAACTCAATCAAAATACAATTATCTCCAAGAATAAAACATTTGTTATGCTTAATATCTTTAGTTTGATCTGTATCTATCTTAATTCTATACTTCATTCGAGTCATTTTTTCTTTGCCAAATTGCCCGAGGCTTATGCTTTTTTCAATCCAATCGTAGATGTTATGCCAGTCATACCTTTGTTCTTTTTTCTCTTAGCCTTTGTTTGGCAAGCTGCTGTCAGTTTTCGATAAAATCTTTAATACTGTCCTACAAACAAAACATTCATGATTTTTTCAATAAAAAAAAGATTCTAACAATCAATTGATAAGATCAGATAAGTCTTACATTGTGAACCCTCAATTCAAACATGGAAATTCTTGGATAAGCGCGATGAATCGAGATCACCTCACTTCCTCATTCTAACCTTCTACTTCCAGTGAACAAGGACCCTATACCTATATAGTATAGGGTCCCCACAATAAAAAACTAATTGAATTGTGTTGTGCGCATAAAAGATAATTTTCATACCGAAAGAGTCTTCTTGTCTTAGTCTTATTACAAATGAATTTATGAAACTTCCTTTCTTTTAGAGAAACCACTTTATTTCTTGGTTTGGTGTCAAAATGGAATATGTGGTATAAAAATGGATAATCTATTCCCTTTTTACCAAAAATGATCTTATCTTGGAGATTTTGTAATGCTTACTCTCAAACTCTTCGTTTACACAGTGGTGATATTCTTTGTTTCTCTCTTCATCTTCGGATTCCTATCTAATGATCCGGGACGTAATCCTGGACGTGAGGAATAAAAAAATAAGGGATTTTTTCTTGCTTGATTTCTGAATTTTATTATGATTTTATCTATTCTAGATATCTAACTATGCTATGATAAAAAAGTGCTCGAGATTTTATTTCGAATTTGAAATAAAATCTCAAGTCATCAGAATAAAGATAAACGGAAAGAGAGGGATTCGAACCCTCGGTACGAATAACTCGTACAACGGATTAGCAATCCGACGCTTTAGTCCACTCAGCCATCTCTCCCAATTAAACAAAGGATAATTACTATGTTACACATGAAGTAAAGAAATACACATGAAGTAAAGAAAAAATCTTTCTTTTTCTTTCTTTATTCTAGACTATAGAATCAATTATAGATACCACTACAAAAGATACAAATTTTTTAAGTTTTTCAGCAATTAAATTACATTTAGATAACGGGAATACCCGCAAAAAATAAAGTAAATTAAATAAAGAATACCCCTTTTTTCGATTTCGTATGAAAGCTTCTTTTATTCCCCGGCCTGGATAGGTACTGACCAGGCCGTTTATTGTTTTGTTCCAATGAATCATACATGAAATTATTCATCTGATTTGAAATCAAAAATACATTGCATCAACAACAATATAGGTGTTTTTTTTATTCCTATGATATAGGCGATATAGGATATAAATGCCATTTCTTATTATTCATGTTATTTTCCAACTTTTATTTTCTCGATTTAGAATCTAAAAAAGAATAAAATAGAGCTGTGGATTCTTACACAATTTCTTTTTATGTTCTGACTTCAATGGTTCTTTCGGACCACACCTGTCACTAAATAACTCACCCAAGATAGAACTTGTTATTTCAATAGGCTTTCCTTTGCCTATCTCATCAAGTTCTCCCCGAAAAAAACGTCAACATTCTAATTTCATTATTTTGTTCCGTTCCGATCCTATCTTGATTACGTACGATGATCTTGTTCGACAAATGATCCATTCATATACAATAATCACATTGTAGCGGGTATAGTTTAGTGGTAAAAGTGTGATTCGTTCTATTAACAACTGAAATAGTTAAGGGGTCTTTCGGTTTTATTCATATTCCGTTCCGATTAAAAACTTTATTTCTTAGAAAGGATTTCATCCTTTACCTCTCAATAAACGATTTGAGGAAGAATATACATTCTCGTGATTTGTATCCAAAGGTCAATTATAAATATTATAAATTCCCAAAATTGGATTATGGAATCGCGAAGCATAATTTTTTTTGAATTGGATAAAGACTTCCAATTGAATGAGTATGAGTAAAGAATCCATGGAGGGAGATACACAAAGTATTTTTCTAATCGTAACTAGATCTTCAATTTTTTTTTAGAGGGGAGATTGGAGCAAAATAGCTATAAAAATTAAACGATGACTTTGGTTTACTAAAGCCATCTATATATTGTTTCAGCTCGGTGGAAACACAATTATTTTCCTCAGGATTCGCGCAAGTAGAAATAAAGAACGAAGTAACTAGAAGGATTTGTTATAATTCCACTCTTCTAGAGGGATCATCTAAAAAGCGAGTTGTTTTGGATGCATTCAGGCAGAAAAGCTGACATAGATGTTATGGTTCTAATTTTTTTATTTGTATTACGTTTACGACTTAGATCTGGGACTCGATCTTCCATAAAGGAGCCGAATGAAACCAAAGTTTCATGTTCGGTTTTGAATTAGAGACGTTCAAATTTTAAATGATGAATTGACGTCGACTATAACCCCTAGCCTTCCAAGCTAACGATGCGGGTTCGATTCCCGCTACCCGCTATAGCTATATATTTATTATGATAATAACGCATATATCATTAATGTGAATAAATGTAAATACACCCCTTTTTTATTCCCGAAATTCTTTCACATACAATCCAAAAATTTTTTTACGAGCAGGATATCAAGATAGGAAAGGCAAAAAATTAGAAATAAAAAAGTCGGAATGAAAAGCGTCCATTGTCTAATGGATAGGACAGAGGTCTTCTAAACCTTTTGTATAGGTTCAAATCCTATTGGACGCAATTTATTTCCATCTATTTTTTAGATTTCATTTCTATGTCAAAAATATTTGAATGATTTGAATGAGA